GGTTTAAAATTCCACAAGTTTTTACGGGATATATAAGTATATATATAAGTATATATATAAGTATATATATAAGTATATATATAAGTATATATATAAGTATATAGATAAATATATATAGAAGTATATATATAAGTATATATATATGTATATATATAAGTATATATATAAGTATATATATAAGTATATATATAAGTATATATAAGTATATATATAAGTATATATATAAGTATATATATAAGTATATATATAAGTATATATATATAAGTATAGATATAAGTATATATATAAGTATATATATATAAGTATATATATATAAGTATATATATAAGTATATATATAAGTATATATATAAGTATATATATAAGTATATATATAAGTATATATATAAGTATATATATAAGTATATATATAAGTATATATATAAGTATATATATAAGTATATATATAAGTATATATATATAAGTATATATATAAGTATATATATAAGTATACGGGGGGTCTTAGGCTTTTGCGGTCCTACTCAAAGGTTTGTCCTGTTTCCGGGGGGTTTTCAGGAATATTAAGAATCTTAGGGGTAGGGGGGGGTAGGGGGGGGTTTTGCGCGCAGAATCCGAGGGAAATAATATTAGTTATTCCCCTAGAAAAATATGTGCTTATGCTCTTGATATCAGTTATGTAAGTCTTGTAATAATGTTTGTTAACATGTACAGTCAACTCTGAAGCAAGGAAATGTACAACCTTGTCGTACATCTTCGCTGTGCACTGTGAAATGCAAGATGAAAGGAAAAAAAAAAGAGAGAACCACTTGCCCCTTAGAAAGAACGCTCGGCATGGGGGGTAACGAGGTCTCAGGTACTCCGAACATTAACTTATGCAAGCGTCGATGAAAGAGGGGGGAATGACCCAGGTTATGGACCTGAAGTAGGAACCAAATGCCAGGAATAGTTCATTAAAGTGAAACCCCCACAATACTTGTCCCTCACCTTCAATAAGAGTATGCATTAAGTAATCAACTGATGGTCGGTTCTTACTACATTAATACTTTGAAGATATCACAAGATGTTGGGTCCTGGTATATATTTGACAAAGGACATTGTGCTCGGTCTTAAGTTTCGCCAGTCTCCCCTCTAACATTATGTGCAGCCCACTCGAATGCTCTATGTCTTCTTGGAGAGAATTACTAAGCATTCCAGTGTAGTTACCAATTCATGTTGATTCAACAATTTAGTATAATAAACATTAAATACAGTCTTGCGTTTGACATTAAAAGTTCCTATTGCAAGAAATAGTTTTAAACCTGAGAATACTAGCTTTGGGAGTTAGTGGCGGGGGTTTGAATCCCCCTTTTTTGATTTGCAATAGGAGGGATTTTAACCTTCGTCATCCGGTTTACAAGACCGGCGCTCTAAGGCTGAGCTACTAATGCAGCGTCAATGGAGGGCCTTATTTTCTAATCAGCCAGCTGTTGGCATTAGGCCTAGGAATAAAGCGAAGTAGAGTAGGGATGCGACCTGCCCAATAGCAACAAATGGGTGTTCAACGGGCATACCTCCGATTCATGTAAGAATAGCTACGTCTGCCACTAGTATTCAAAATAGGAATTGGGAAATTGGTCGGAAAGTTAAGCTTCGTTGTTTCGAGGTGTGTAAAAGTGGGACAACCATTAATACTAGAATGGAAGCCAGAAGGGCGAGTACTCCTCCTAGTTTGTTGGGGATTGAACGTAGGATAGCGTATGCGAATAGAAAATATCACTCAGGCTTAATATGGGGTGGGGTGACTAAGGGGTTGGCCGGAGTGAAATTGTCAGGGTCTCCAAGCAGATTCGGTGAAAACAAGGCTAGAGAGGTTAGGGCGATGAGTAAAATTGCGAAACCTAAGAGATCTTTGTATGAAAAGTAAGGGTGAAAAGAGATTTTATCTGCGTCAGAGTTGAGACCAGTTGGATTATTTGAGCCGGTTTCGTGGAGGAAAATTAGGTGAACTAAAGTTATTGCGGCAATAATGAAAGGGAATAAAAAGTGAAATGCGAAAAATCGTGTTAGTGTTGCGTTGTCTACTGAGAAGCCTCCTCAAATTCATTGAACCAGCGTGTCTCCAACGTAAGGGAAGGCTGAGAGAAGGTTTGTAATGACGGTAGCCCCTCAAAAAGATATTTGTCCTCAAGGGAGAACATAGCCTACGAAAGCAGTTATTATGACCAGGAGGAGAAGAATAACCCCCACATTTCATGTTTCTTTGTTTAGGTATGAGCCGTAGTAGAGGCCCCGCCCGATGTGAAGGTAAATGCAGATAAAGAAGAAGGAGGCTCCGTTGGCGTGCATATTTCGGATTAGTCATCCGTAGTTAACATCACGGCAAATATGGGCGACCGAGGAGAAGGCTGTTGCGATATCTGCGGTGTAATGTATGGCTAAGAACAGCCCTGTTAGGATCTGGGTGATTAAACATAGACCTAGGAGGGACCCAAAATTTCATCATGCGGAGATATTAATAGGGGTGGGGAGGTCGACGACTGCGTCGTTTGCGATCTTTAATAGGGGGTGGGTTTTTCGTAGGCTGGTCATTAAGTTCTTGTAGTTAAGTAATAACGGTGGTTTTTCAAGCCATTAGCCTAGGTTAGAGTCCTAGTGAGAATTATGGAACTCGTTGTAGTCATGCTTTTATTCGGTTTAATCTTAGGGTTGGCCGCTGTCGCGTCTAATCCTTCTCCTTATTTTGGTGCTCTCGGGCTGGTAGTAGCTGCGGGCATGGGCTGCGGTATTTTGGCGGAGCACGGGGGAACTTTTTTGTCTTTAATCTTGTTTTTAATTTATTTGGGGGGAATGTTGGTTGTTTTTGCTTATTCTGTGGCGTTGGCTGCGGAACCTTATCCCGAGGATTGGTTTAGTTTACCGGTCTTAGGTTTAATAATATTTTACTTATCCGTAGTCTTGGTTTGTGCCGTAGGTAATTGGGAAGGGTGAAGTAATGATAGCTGAGCCCTGGTTCATGAGTATGGTGATCTAATATTAGGATGTGTGGATGTTGAAGGGGTAACCTCAATATATTCGGACGGGTTTGTATTTCTACTTGTGGGCGGGGGGGCCCTTCTTTTAACTTTGTTTGTGGTGCTTGAGTTAGTTCGTGGTGTAAGTCGGGGGGCTCTTCGGGCAGTTAGGTTTGCGCGATAAGCAAGGAGAGCACTAAAGTGAGGAAAAATAATGACAGGTAGGTTTTGATTTTTCCGTGCTGGTACTTGGTTGCTAGGGAGACCAGGGCGAGGGTTGCGGAGGAGAAGAACTTTGGGGCTACTTTTTCTAATCAGGCTTGGTCAATCGCTTGGTTAGCAGCTTTTTGGCCCAGGTGAAGGGAGAATTTAGGAAGGCTATGGTGCATTATTATAGGAAAAAATCCTAGTATAATAGAGGGGCGATGGAGTGGGAGGCGTGGGGCAGGGTGGAGGTGTGAGTGAGTTAGGGCGGCCAGATCTGCGGCTATAAGGAATCCTGCCAGGGCTACTGCAATGGCGAGTACTTTTAGGCTGAAGGGTATGGTTATTACGGATGTTTTTATGGGGAGCAGGTGGCAGACAAGTAGTAAGCCCGCAATAATACTTCCTCAAACTAGGCGTTTGATAGGATTCTTGAGTCGGGGGTCGTTCTCGTTGATTGGGGAGAGGGGGGTGAATCGGGGGCTGCCCATGGTTACTAAAAAGATTAGCCGCAGGCTGTAAACCCCGGTGAAGGAGGTAGCGATGGTAGTAAGGACTAGGGCTCAGGCGTTCAAGGTAGAGGTGGTTATGGCTTCAATGATGGCGTCTTTAGAGTAAAAGCCGGCTAGGAAGGGGGCCCCTATCAGGGCTAGAGAGCCTGCCGTGAAGCAAGCGGCTGTAGATGGAATTAGACGATTTATGCCTCCTATTTTCCGAATGTCTTGCTCAAGGTTTGCACAGTGAATAATTATTCCTGAGCAGAGGAAGAGTATAGCTTTGAAAAAGGCGTGTGTGCAGATGTGCAGAAAAGCGAGTTGGGGCTGGTTTAGTCCGATGGCAACCATCATTAGTCCTAATTGGCTTGATGTGGAAAAAGCTACAATTTTTTTAATATCGTTTTGAGTGAGAGCGCAGGTTGCAGCAAATATTGTTGTTAGAGCCCCGAGGCAGAGGCAAATAGATAAGGCCATAGGGCTGTTCTCGATAAGGGGGTGAAAGCGGGTGAGAAGAAAAATGCCTGCAACAACCATTGTGCTGGAGTGGAGTAGGGCAGAGACTGGTGTTGGGCCCTCTATGGCGGCAGGGAGTCAGGGGTGGAGGCCGAATTGAGCGGACTTGCCTGTGGCTGCCAGGATAAGGCCTAGCATGGGTAGTGTAAGATCCAGGCCTTTGGCGGTAGCGAAAATCTGTTGAAGGTCCCATGAGTTTAGGTTGGTTGTAAGTCATGCTAAGAGCAGGATTAGTCCGATGTCACCCACTCGATTATAGATTACTGCCTGTAGGGCTGCGGTATTTGCGTCCGCTCGGCCATGTCATCAGCTAATCAGAAGAAAGGACATAATACCGACCCCTTCTCAGCCGATAAAAAACTGAAACATATTGTTTGCGGTAACTAGCAGAAGCATGCAGATTAGGAAGGTCAGTATGTATTGGAAAAATCGATTTATGTGAGGTTCTGTTTCTATGTAGGCGGAGGCGAATTGGAGGATGCTCCATGTAACATATAGGGCCACGGGGGTGAAGATAATCGAGTATACATCAAATTTAAAACTGATAGCCACCTCGAAGGTAGAAATGTTTGTTCAGTGTCAGGTGTGGGTGATGGTTTCTACCCCGCTGTTAAGAAAAATTAGTAGGGGGAGTAGACTGATAAAAAAGGCTATTTTTACTGCCTTTGTTACGTTTAAGTTAGCCCAGTTCTTAGGTAAGGGGCGGGGGAGGAGGAGGGGGAGTAGGGGACAGAAAAGCACAAGCATTATAAAGATAAAGCCTGTTGTTAGGACAAGGTGTGTACTTCACATAAGCTACCACTTGGACTTGCACCAAGAGTTTTTGGTTCCTAAGACCAACGGATAGGCTATTATCCTTTGGGAGCGCGGCGAGGGAGCCTCGGAGTTCAACCGAGGGGGTGAAGATTAGCAGTCTTCAGGGCTAGCGAACCCCCCTCGGTGGGAAAGGGGATTTTAACCTCTAGCTTCAGAATCACAATCTGATATTTTTGTTAAACTATTCCTACAGGCTGCCCACCCTGAAATTAATTCGGGTTTGGCTATGAGTAGCAGTAGTGGTAGAAGGTGAAGTGAAATAAGTAGGTGTTCGCGAGAGTGGGATGGGTCTATAGTAGTGATATGAGCGGGGAGGGGACCTCGTTGGGTTGTTAAGAACATGTAGAGGGAGTAGCTTGCGGTCACTAGTGTTCCAAGCCCGGTTAGGATCAATGTCCACCCTGACCAGTTGAATAGGGAAATAATCACTATTAGTTCTCCTATGAGGTTGGGCAGGGGGGGCAAGGCGAGGTTAGCGAGGGTACTAATAAATCATCAGGTTGCTATTATAGGGAGAACTGTCTGGAGGCCTCGGGCGAGGACTATAGTGCGGCTGTGGGTTCGTTCGTAGTTAGTGTTAGCCAAACAAAAGAGTGCTGAGGATGTTAAACCGTGGGCAATTATCAAGATGAGGGCTCCTGTGAAGCTCCATGGTGTTTGGATAAGAATAGCCGCTGCGACTAGTCCCATGTGGCTTACAGAGGAGTAAGCAATGAGAGCTTTGAGGTCTGTTTGGCGGAGGCAAATTGAGCCGGTTATGATAACACCTCACAGTGCGAGGGCAATGAAGGGGTAGGAGAGTTCGTTAGTTAGGGGGTCTAGAATGACTAAAATTCGTATTATTCCGTAGCCACCTAGTTTTAGGAGGACGGCAGCAAGAATTATTGATCCTGCAATGGGGGCTTCAACGTGGGCTTTTGGTAGTCAAAGGTGAATTCCATAAAGGGGTATTTTAACTAGGAAAGCTAATAAGCAGCCAGCTCACCAGAGTTTATCTGCTACGGATAAAATTTTTATAGGGGGCAGGTATTGAAGTGTTAGAAGAGACAATGTTCCGGTGGAATTTTGGAGAAGGAGAAGTGCGACCAAAAGGGGGAGGGAGCCAGCAAGAGTGTAAAATAAAAAGTAGGTGCCTGCGCTTAGTCGTTCAGCTTGGTTTCCTCAGCGGGTGATAATTATAAGGGTAGGAATGAGGGTAGCTTCAAATATAACAAAAAATATGATCATTTCTGTGGCACTAAAAGCCAGGATTAAGAACACCTGAAGGGAGGTTAAAAGGGTAATGTAGCTGCGTTGACGGTTTATAGGCTCTGTGGCTATGTGGTTTTGACTTGCGAGGATTATTAGCGGGAGGAGTCAACAGGTGAGGACTAAAAGGGGTGTGGAGAGTGGGTCTGTTGCTGTGTACGAGCCGATGTAGGCTCACCCAGTCTCTGCTGGGTATTTAAATCAGACAAGGCTGATAACGGCGATAGCAAGGCTGTAGGCCAAGGACGAAGGTCAGAGTAGCTTAGGAGAGGTACTCCAGATTAGGGGTGTAAGCATAATTGTTGATAATAATACCTTTAACATTGCAGTAGGTTCAGGTTTTGAAGTTGATCGGTGCCGTGGGCTCGCACGGTCGCGACCAGCAGGCTTAGGCCTGCACTAGCTCCGCAGGCAGAAAGGGCCAGAAAGACTATAGGTAAAGTGGAGAAACTATTGTTATCTAAATGAAGGGCCCATAAAGAAAGGCCAATGTAGAGGGAAAGCATTATTCCCTCTAAGCATAAAAGGGCGGAAAGAAGGTGAGTTCGGTGGAACGCTAACCCTGTCAGGCCGAGCATAAAAGCAGCGGAGAAAGCAAAATGGGCGGGGGCCATCAGAAAGTTGTGGACTTTAACCACAAGTTTTTGAGCCGAAATCAAAGGTTTTCCTTAAACTAAATTTCTATTCGGCCCATTCTAAGCCTCCCTGGAGTCATTCATAAATTAGGCCCAGGGTCAGGAGAATGAGGATTAAGGAGGCGCAAGTAAATGTTTTAAGAGGGTACGGCAGTTGGTCCCCTCAGGGGAGGGGAAGTAAAAGCGCGATCTCCAGGTCGAACAAAAGGAAAAGAATTGCTACTAGAAAAAATCGTATTGAGAAAGGAAGGCGGGCGGTGCCTAAAGGGTCGAACCCACATTCGTAGGGTGAGAGTTTTTCCTGGTCTGGCCCTACTTGAGGAAGTCAAAAAGATACGATGATTAGCACGAGGCCTAGAGCGCTTGCAATAAAAATTATTGTAAGTAGGGTCATTATCTTTCCTTGGACTTGAACCAAGACTGAGTGATTGGAAGTCACAAGTACTGTTTTGATACTAGAAAGATTAAGAGCCTCATCAGTAGATGGAGATATATAAGAATAGTCAAACAACATCTACAAAGTGTCAGTATCAGGCAGCTGCTTCAAAGCCAAAGTGATGCTCTGAAGTAAAGTGGTACTGAATCTGTCGCAGTAGGCACACAGCTAGAAATGAAGAGCCAATAATCACGTGTAGTCCATGAAAGCCGGTGGCGACGAAAAAGGATGAGCCGTAAACCCCGTCTGCAATAGTGAAGGGAGCTTCGAAATACTCTAGTGCTTGGAGTGCGGTGAAGTAGAAGCCAAGAAGAATTGTTAGGGCTAGGGAGTGTACTGCTTGTTTTCGGTGGCCTTCCATAATACTGTGGTGCGCCCAAGTGACGGTCACCCCTGAAGCAAGAAGGACGGCAGTGTTTAGAAGGGGAACTTCGAAGGGATCTAGGGTTGTAATGCCTGATGGGGGTCAGCAACCTCCGAGTTCAGGGGTAGGGGCGAGGCTGGAGTGGTAGAAAGCTCAGAAGAAGCCTAAAAAAAAGAATACCTCTGAGGTAATGAAGAGGATTATACCGTAGCGAAGGCCTTTCTGTACGGGCGGGGTGTGGTGGCCTTGATATGTGCTTTCTCGGATGATGTCTCGTCATCATTGATATATTGTTAAAAGGAGAAGCATAGTCCCCAGAACTATTAGGGCTGTAGAGTGAAAGTGAAATCAAATGGCTAGTCCAGATGTTATTAAGAGAGCAGCAGCTGCTCCTGTGAGAGGCCAGGGGCTGGGGTCAACTATATGATATGCGTGAACTTGGTGGGTCATTAAACATTCTCTTGAAGGTAAAGGCATAGGAGCAATACAAACACGTAAGCTTGAATTATTGCTACTGCTACCTCAAGGAGTGTCAGTATTAGCAGGAGAATTGTGGTTGAAACCGCTACGGCTGGTATTAAGGGTGTTAAAACAAAAGAGGCGGTTGCGATTAGTTGAATTAGTAGGTGTCCTGCTGTAAGATTTGCTGTTAGTCGTACCCCCAAAGCTAAAGGTCGGATCAACAGACTAATGGTTTCGATAATAATTAATACGGGAATGAGAAGCACGGGGGTTCCTTCGGGAAGGAGGTGCGCTAGGGCGTGGGTTGGCTGATTACGCATGCCAATAATTACAGTGGCCAGTCATAAAGGAGTTGCTATAGCTATATTAAGAGAGAGCTGCGTGGTAGGGGTAAAGGTATGGGGAAGGAGGCCTAAGACGTTGAGAGTAAACAAGAATGCTATAAGGGAGGTCAGTAAAAGGGCTCATTTATGTCCTGCGCGGTTTACTGGGGAAAATATTTGATGTGTGAAGTTGGCGATTGCTCCGTTTTGTAGCGCTGAGGCACGGTTTTTAAGTCACCGGGAAGGTGCATTTGATAAAAGGAATCAGGGGAGAATAAGTGCTAGGACAATGAGGGGGATGCCTAGAAATACGGGGCTTATGAATTGATCAAAAAAGCTTAAGGCCATTATCAGTTTCAGGATTGTTTAGTGGGTTTAGTGGTGTTTTGGGGTGCGGGGTTGTTGGGGAAGGTGTAATTTGTGATTTTAGGGAGAAGAACTGTTAAGAAAACAAACCATGATAATAAAAAGATGGCAAATCAGGGGGAGGGGTCTAATTGGGGCATGATCGCTGGGGGTAGTTAGGAGCCACCAATCTCTAGCTTAAAAGGCTAACGCTATATCCTGCTTCAGCTTCACAGCGACGAGTCTTCTAACATAATAGTTACTCAATTTTCAAAATTTTCTAGGGGTACGGCCTCAACTACAATGGGCATAAAACTGTGGTTTGCTCCACAGATTTCTGAGCATTGCCCATAAAATACACCGGCTCGGGAGGCGATAAAGGCAGTTTGGTTTAGGCGGCCCGGAACTGCGTCTATTTTTACCCCGAGGGTTGGGACTGCCCAGGAGTGAAGGACATCTTCTGCGGTGACAAGAACTCGAATTGGGGATTCTACGGGAATCACTATTCGGTGGTCTGCCTCTAAAAGGCGGAATTGACCCGGGGCTAGGTCCTGTGTGGGGACCATGTAGGAGTCAAACCCTAGATTTTCATAGTCTGTATATTCATAACTTCAATATCATTGGTGGCCGACCGCTTTAATGGTCAGGTGTGGGTCATTAATCTCGTCCATAAGGTAGAGGATGCGTAGCGAGGGAAGTGCAATTAGGATTAAGACTATGGCTGGTAACACGGTTCAAATGATTTCAATTTCTTGGGAGTCCAGAATGAGTTTATTTGTTAGTTTTGTGGTTACCATTGCTACAAGAATATATAGTACCAGGGTACTAATTAGGAACACAATTATTAATGCGTGATCATGAAAGTGTAGGAGCTCCTCTATGACTGGGGAAGCTGCATCTTGAAAACCAAGTTGTGAGGGGTACGACATTATAAGATACGTGGGGGTTTAACCCACGACTCCGCCTCGACAAGGCAACGCAATTCACTAGTTTTACTAGTATCTTAATAATAAGGAAGTGACAGAATGGCTGTATGTGATTGGCTTGAAACCATTTTATGGGGGTTCAATTCCTCCCTTTCTCGCATGCTGAAAAATTTATCCCTCTGTCTGGAGCTGAACAAATGCGGGTTCTTCAAAGGTGTGGTAGGGGGGAGGACAACCATGAAGTCACTCCACGTTAGTTGAAGTTATTTCAACGAAAAGGACTTCTCGTTTTGCGGCGAAGGCCTCTCAAATAATAAATAAAAATATAATTACTGCAACGAGTGAAATTAGGGAACCAATAGAAGAGACCGTATTTCATAAGGTGTAGGCGTCTGGGTAGTCTGAGTATCGTCGAGGCATTCCAGCTAAACCTAGGAAGTGCTGGGGGAAGAAAGTGAGGTTTACTCCTGCAAACATTACGCCGAAGTGGATTTTTGTTCATGTTTCGTGCAGGGTGAAACCGGTGAAAAGAGGGAATCAGTGTACGAAGGCGGCTACAATGGCGAAGACAGCCCCCATAGAAAGTACATAGTGGAAGTGAGCTACAACATAGTAGGTGTCGTGAAGAACAATATCTAAGGAGGAGTTGGCTAGGACAATTCCTGTCAACCCCCCGACAGTAAAAAGGAAAATGAACCCCAGGGCCCACAGTAGAGGGGTTTCTCATTTAATTGTGCCGCCATGAAGGGTGGCTAGTCAGCTAAACACTTTTACGCCTGTGGGGATTGCGATAATTATAGTGGCGGATGTAAAGTATGCGCGGGTATCGACGTCCATGCCAACTGTAAATATGTGATGTGCTCATACAATAAACCCTAAAAGGCCGATGGCTATTATAGCCCACACCATGCCCATGTAACCGAAAGGTTCTTTTTTGCCGGAGTAGTAAGCTACGATATGGGAGATCATTCCGAAACCTGGCAAAATTAGAATGTAAACTTCGGGGTGGCCAAAGAATCAGAATAAGTGTTGGTAAAGAATAGGGTCTCCCCCTCCTGCAGGGTCAAAGAACGTGGTGTTCAGGTTGCGGTCTGTTAAAAGCATAGTGATGCCCGCAGCGAGCACTGGAAGTGAAAGGAGGAGTAGTACTGCTGTAATAAGAACGGCTCAGACGAATAGGGGTGTTTGGTATTGGGAAGTTGCAGCGGGTTTTATATTAATGATAGTGGTAATAAAATTAATAGCTCCAAGAATGGAGGAGATCCCTGCTAGGTGGAGGGAAAAGATTGTTAAATCGACGGATGCTCCAGCGTGAGCCAGATTGCCTGATAAGGGAGGGTAAACAGTCCATCCTGTGCCAGCCCCGGCTTCAACCCCTGAGGATGCCAATAATAGGATAAATGAGGGCGGCAATAGTCAAAAGCTTATGTTATTTATTCGAGGAAATGCTATGTCAGGGGCTCCAATCATTAAGGGAATTAGTCAGTTTCCAAAGCCCCCAATTATGATTGGCATAACTATAAAGAAAATCATCACAAAAGCATGTGCTGTAACAATTACGTTATAAATTTGGTCGTCTCCTAAGAGAGCGCCAGGTTGATTTAATTCTGCCCGGATTAAAAGACTCAGGGCAGTTCCGACCATGCCGGCTCAGGCACCGAATACTAAATAAAGGGTGCCGATATCTTTGTGGTTTGTTGAAAAAAATCAGCGCGTGACTGCCATAGGTAAAATGGCTGAGAGTTTAAGCGGTGGCCTGTAGCCCCAAGAACAGAGGTTTGAATCCTCTTTTTACCAAGCTCTAAGGTGTTTGACATGTGGGATTGCAAATCCCGAGTCGCAGATTAATCCCTGCTAGAGCTTCCCCGCCCCCGCCCAGCTTTTGGGCGGGGAAGCTAGATGGATGCTCGATGGTTAGGGCGCTTAGCTGTTAACTAAGAGTTTGCAGGATCGAGGCCTGCCCGTCTAGAAAGGCTTTAGCTTAATTAAAGCGTCTGCTTTGCATGCAGGAGACGTGGGTTAATATCCCGCTAGTCTTATCAGGGGCTGGGAGATTTTCACTCTCGCTTAGGGCTTTGAAGGCCCTTGGTCTATTTATCCTAAGCCCCTATAATTTACCAAGATGAGGGTGATATGAGGGCTATTAGTGCCGGAGCTAAGGGAAGAGCAAGAATTGTTACGGCTGCGGAGAGGGCCAAGGGCAGGCTTCGGACAGGGTTGTGGCGTCGTCAAGGAGTTTTGTTGGTTGTAAGCCCAGGGGGGGTTGTTATGGTCATAGCGTAGGCTAGTCGAAGGTAGAAGTAGGCGCTCATTAGAGCGCTAAGGGCTGCTACTGTGGCTAATAGGGGGAGGTTTTGCTTGGTAAGCTCATGTAGAATAAACCATTTGGGTATAAAGCCGGTGAGTGGGGGTAATCCTGCAAGGGAGAAGAGGAGGAAGGGAATTAGGGTAGTAAGGGTCATGGTCTTGTTTCACGAGATGGCTAGTCCTCCAATGGTTTTTGTGTTGTTTAGGCTGAAGAGGAGGAAAAGGGACATAGTTATAATAATATAGATGATTAAGGTGAGGAGAGTTAGGGAGGGGAAGAATTTTAGTATTAGGGCTATTCAGCCAAGGTGGGCTACTGAGGAGTAGGCTAGAATTTTTCGTAATTGAGTTTGATTTAGTCCGCCTCATCCGCCAACTATGATTGAAACTAGCCCAAGGAAAGTGAGTAAACAGGGTGTGTACGTGCCGACCTGTGTTAGTAAGATGAAGGGGGCAAGTTTCTGCCAAGTGGCTACAATTAGGCCCGTACTTAGCTCTAGGCCTTGCAGCACTTCTGGGAGCCAGGCATGAAGGGGGGCTAAACCAATTTTAAGGGCTAGCCCAATTGTACATATATGGGTTACAGCGGGATGGGAGGTTTCTAGAATTGCTCACTCTCCTGTTAATCAGGCGTTGAGGGCTGCAGAATAAAGAATAGTTGCGGCCGCAGCTTCTTGGACTAAAAAATATTTTACTGCTGCTTCAATTGCTCGGGGGTGGAAGCGTTGCGTTATAAGGGGAAGAATAGCTAGGGTGTTAATTTCTAATCCAACTCATGCGAGGATCCAGTTGGAGCTTGCAAAAGTAATTGAGGTGCCGATGCCTAAAAATATCATGAGTATTGCGGTGATATGGGGCGCCATATTGTTAGGGCAGGGTTTTAACCTACATACTTGGGGTATGGGCCCAATAGCTTAGTTAGCTTACCTAACTAGGAAATGGTGTAGTGGAAGCACTAAGAGTTTTGATCTCTTTAGGTGGGGTTCAAGCCCCCTTTTCCTAAAGGAGTTGGAGGGACTTTAACCCTCATTACCCACTCTATCAAAGTGGTCCTTTATTTCAGGCACAAATCCTGGGCTATATTTGGGGGGGGAGGCCAGCTCCGGCTATTGGAATGGCAAGATGTCAAATAACCAAGGCTAGGGTAAGGGGCAGGAAGTTTTTTCAGATAAGGTGTATAAGTTGGTCGTAACGGAAGCGGGGGTAGGATGCTCGGACTCAAAGAAATATAGCGGAGAGAAGGGCTGCTTTTACTATTAGGCTAATTGTTGTAGTCTCAGGATATGTGTGGGATAGAGATGCGCCTAAAAATAAAGTGGCGGAAAGTGTGTTTATTAACAAAATATTAGCGTATTCTGCTAGGAAAAAGAGGGCGAAAGGGCCGCTTGCGTATTCTACATTAAACCCGGAGACTAGCTCCGACTCTCCTTCTGTCAGGTCGAAGGGCGCTCGGTTCGTTTCTGCTAGTGTGGAGATATACCATATTGCGGCTAAAGGTCATGCAGGAAAAATAAGTCAGGTGCTTTCTTGGGCGGTGCTAAAGACTTGAAGAGTAAATCCGCCGGTAAATAAGATAATGCTTAAAAAAATAAGGCCGAGGCTTACCTCATAAGAAATGGTTTGGGCTACGGCTCGAAGGGCCCCGATCAGGGCATATTTTGAGTTTGAGGCCCACCCGGACCCCAGAATTGCGTAAACTGCAAGACTTGAAAGGGCTAGGATAAAAAGAATTGCTAGGTTAAGGTCGGCTAGGGGATATGGCAGCGGCATAGGGGCCCATAAGATGAGGGCAAGGGTGAGGGCTAGCATGGGGGTTAAGAGGAAGAGAATGGGCGAGGAGGTTGATGGTCGGATGGGTTCTTTTATAAAAAGTTTTAAGCCATCGGTGATGGGCTGTAGGATTCCGTAAGGTCCAACAACATTAGGACCCTTGCGTGTTTGTATGTAACCTAAAACTTTTCGTTCCACTAGTGTAAGAAGGGCGACTGCAAGCAGGACAGATACAATTAGGACTAAGGAATTAATAAGTGCTGAGGCCATAGTTAGGGAGAGGATTTGAACCTCTATTCAAAGGGCTTAGGACTTTTGCAATTACCAGGCTCTGCCACACTAACTGCCTTTCTCTAAGGCGGGTGGGGCCCCCCTTTTACCTGATTTAGCTTTTTTCATCAGGTAAGGGTGGGGCGTGCCTAAAGCAGGGGCCCCTTCTTTTCGGTCCTTTCGTACTGGAAAAGAATGTTTCATAGATAGAAACTGACCTGGATTGCTCCGGTCTGAACTCAGATCACGTAGGACTTTAATCGTTGAACAAACGAACCCTTAATAGCGGCTGCACCATTAGGATGTCCTGATCCAACATCGAGGTCGTAAACCCTCTTGTCGATAAGGCCTCTAAAAGAGGATTGCGCTGTTATCCCTGGGGTAACTTGGTTCGTTGATCGGCGTTGCCGGATCCTTAGGTCAGAGGTTCTGTGAGCTTGAGCGGCGGCTCTCTGGTGTGAGAAGTCAATGTTCTTTGTCCACGTGGGGGTTATTTTTTTCCCCGTGGTCGCCCCAACCGAAGACATGGGAGAAGGGGCCCCTAAGTTTATCCCCTTGGCCGGGGGGCTTAACAGGGTCTGTCTCTAGTGTCTAAAGCTCCACAGGGTCTTCTCGTCTTATGCGGGTATCCCCGCTTCTGCACGGGGAGATCAATTTCATTGACCGAAGAAAAGAGACAGTCTAGCCCTCGTCTAGCCATTCATACAGGTCCTCATTTAAAGAACAAGTGATTGCGCTACCTTTGCACGGTTAAAATACCGCGGCCGTTGAACTCATGGTCACTGGGCAGGCGGGACCTCTTATTTGAGATGGACAAGAGGCGATGTTTTTGGTAAACAGGCGAGGCTAAGGGGTTTGCCGAGTTCCTTTTTTTTCTTTTAGTCTTTCTCTGTGGGCGCTCCTGTGTGGGGATAACGGTGTACTGTTGGGTGGTTTTCCCGCTGGCTTTTTTGTTTCTCAGTGCCCTCTTTGTTTGGGGCCGTTAATTTTCGGTGCGTGGTTCGATCCGAATTACACGAGTGCGGAGAGAGGGGCGAGTACCCTCTTATTACTTATTTTAGCATTATCGCTTCCATAGGGGGATGGAACGGTCCGGTAAAGATAGAGGCTTAAGATTAGTTATCTGAATTATTGGGGTGCAAGGGTGTCTGAGCTTTAACGCTTTCTTTTAAGGTGGCTGCTTTTAAGCCCACTTTGGTCAGTCAACCTTAATTAATTGTGATCTTTAACCTTCTGTTAAAGTTGTTTCTTGTCTCAAAAGGGCTGTACCCCTTTTGAATGACTCTTAACATGTCTTTGGCTCTAAGGGGTCCCCCGGAGAAGGGGGAAAGGTGCGTATAGGGCAATCGAGTAGAGACTATGGAAAGGTTGAACTCCTATTCGGTTCCCGGACAACCAGCTATAGCTGAGTTCGATAGGTCTGTCACCGCTACTCAAAGCTCCTCCCACTCTTTTGCCACAGAGACGGGTGTGCCCTAAAATCAGGCTGGCTTGGAGTAGCTCACTCAGTTTCGGGGGCTTAAACTACAGTTCTTTTTGCTTAAGGGTTTCTGGCTAAATCATGATGCAAAAGGTAAGAGCCTAAGCCTCTGCTTTTTTATGCTTATGTTGGGTTATTTCATTTCTTTTTCAGCGTTCCCTTGCGGTACTTTCTCTGTTGCTCTGGGTTCCTTTTCTGTCTCCCATACTGAGGGGGAAAAATGGTTTAATTTATTATGGTAATGCGTGAGGGGATATTGATAGGGGTGTGTTAGGGATTTTAGGGAGGCTAGCTGTTAGGCTCAGTGGGTCCCGGTTTGCACGGAGAACTTCTCTTTGTAAAAGAGATGCTTTACTGTGTTAAGCTAACCACTGGTTTGTCCAAGTGCACCTTCCGGTACACTTACCATGTTACGACTTGTCTCCCTTGGCACCATGTCTGGTATTAGTTATTTTTTTTTCTTAGTTCAGGGAGAGTGACGGGCGGTGTGTACGCGCTTCAGGGCCTGCTTCAGCGGAACTCTCTGGTTTCTGCTTACTGCTAAATCCTCCTTCTAGTTTGCATTTCAGGTCATCTTTCGTGTTCCCTTCTTTAGGGAATGTAGCCCATCTCTTCCCCCCTTGTTAGCTACACCTCGACCTGTCATTCTGGGCTATGCTAATTAAGCTCACTACTGGCCCTTCATAGGGTAAGCTGGCGACGGCGGTATATAGACGGATTTGGGCAAAAGGGGGTGAGGTTCAACGGGGACTATCGGTTATAGGACAGGCTCCTCTAGGTGGGTCTGAAGCACCGCCAAGTCCTTTGGGTTTCAAGCTAGAGCTCGTAATACCCGGGCGGACAGCGGGCGTGGTTAGCTGTCAAGGTTTACGACTGAGCATAGTGGGGTATCTAATCCCAGTTTGTTTCTCAGCTCTCGTGGGGTCAGATAGGGTAAAGTCACTTTCGTGGTTGGGCTTCGTATTTCCGGAAACGTATCACGGTGTTGGAGTCGTTCGACTTTAGTTTGTTTATTTTCCTAACCACCCTTTACGCCGTGGTCTGTCAACTTGGGCCTCTCGTATAACCGCGGTGGCTGGCACGAGTTTAACCGGCCCTGTTAGTTCTAACTAAGTCGAGCTTTCGCTCATGGCCTAATATTTATCACTGCTGCATTCCCTTGAGGGTGTGGCTTAGCAAGGTGTTGTGGGCTAACTTCATGTGTGCCTGATACCAGCTCCCTGTTCCCGGGCGGGGAACTGCAGGGCATTCTCACGGGGGTGCGGATACTTGCATGTATAAATCAAGCTATAGCTGACAGTAAAGCTAGGACCAAACTTTTGTGCTTGCGGGGTCTTTCTAAGGCCCGTCTTAAAATCTTCACTATTATGCTTTAGTTAAGCTACGCTAGC